TATTAAATAATAGGTCTTTTTTTCTTGTTTTTAGTCCAGCAAAGTAAATGTAAATAGTAAAGAAAAAAACAAGAAAAAAAGAATTATAAAATAATAAGAAGAACTCACATTTTGATTCTATTTTGACTCTATATCATAGGAATGGAAATAGTTCTTCTTATTATTGTTGTTGCTTTAATAACAAGCATTTTTGTTTTCAAATCAGATAAATTTTTTTCTATCTATGATTCATTGGAACAAAAAAGGGCCTGGATAGGTCAGTACCTATCCGGGCCGTGGGAATAAAATAAAAAGGCCCTTTTGAACAAACTCAAAGAAAGATTCTTTTTTTTTCTATATTTCTATTGGAAATATATTTTTCGAGCCCTTACTTTATGGAATTGGAATTGCTGATAAAAGTTGTATATATCTATATAATAAAAAGAGATAAAAAAATAATAAAGAAAGATAAAGAAAGACTTTTTCAATCTTTACTTTATGTATGGGAGAGATGGCTGAGTGGACTAAAGCGGCGGATTGCTAATCCGTTGTACGAGTTATTCGTACCGAGGGTTCGAATCCCTCTCTTTCCGTTTCCATTGATGAATTGATATTTTATTTATCTTTCGAATTTCTCGAACCCTTTTTCTTTTTTCATAGTTAAAGGTGTGGAATAGATAAAATCCGAAGAAAATTTGAAAATCAAGTAAGGAAAATGCCTTTATTTTTTATTCTTCATTCTTCACGCCCAGGATTACGTCCCGGATCATTAGATAGGAATCCGAAGATGAAGAGAGAAACAAAGAATATCACTACTGTGTAAACGAAGAGTTTGAGAGTAAGCATTACACAATCTCCAAGATCATTTTTTGGGAAAAAGAGAATAGATTTTCCATTTTTATACCACATATCCTATTTTGACTCCTATTTTGACACCAAGACATGAGAAGTCGTTTCTAGAAATGGAAAAGCATTTTCAAAAAATCATTTGTAATTAAGAGTCTTTCATTGCCAAAATTTTCTTTCATACCCACAATTAGATATTGTGGGGGACCCTAATTAATAGTGCCTTTCACTGGAAAAAGGAAAGGGTTAGAATGAGGTGATACAGATTTATTGCGACTATCCGATACTTTGACTTTCAATGTTTTAATTGAGGGTTCATAATCTAAGATTTTTCTAATCTTATCAATTGTTAGAATTTTTTTTCTCGAAGAAATCATGAATTTTTCTAGGGCAGTATTAAATATTTCATCGAAAACTTACAGCGGCTTGCCAAACAAAGGCTAAGAGAAAAAAGAACAGAGGTATGACTGGCATAACATCTACGATTGGATTCAAAAAAGCATAGGCTTCGGGCAATTTGGCGAAGAAAAAATTACTCGAATAAAGGGCAGAATTAAGACAGATACAGATCAAACTAAAGATATTAAGCATAACAAACATTTTGTTCTTGGAGATAATTGAATTTTGATTGAGTTATTGATATGGTATTGATATAAGGGAAAAAAGAATAAAGTAGGGTAGACCAAAAAATCCTTCTTTTTCTTTTAACTAACCCAATCAAGAATACTTCAAGTCTCAAAAGAGAATAGAAGAAATCATACTTTCATAAATATCTTAATTGAATTATATGTAATGATCAATAAATTCAGTTTAATTCTATGTCTATACGTGTCAAAATCCTAGCAACAATCTAATCTATTCCATAAATATTTGGACTGGAATTGACGAACGACTAATAACAATATTAGTGTTTATTAGTGTCGACTAGAAATCTAAATGGGGCGTGGCCAAGTGGTAAGGCAACGGGTTTTGGTCCCGCTATTCGGAGGTTCGAATCCTTCCGTCCCAGAGCATACCAATTATATCAGAATAAAGATTGCTTTAAAAGTCGGAGGGGCCTTTGATTCTATGCCCATCCCCTTCATATTGAAGGTTAGTTACTTAGAAAAACCTTACGTCTCATATCCATTTGCATTCTCAATGATGCATTCTAGATCGAAATCCGAAAGAAAAGCCTCTATATTCCCTATCTATTATTCCCTATCCCTTAAATGAGGTAGCCTAATTATTAATTCTCTGTGGATTGTTTTATTAAAAAATAAACAAGAGGGTTTTCTTGGTACTAATGGAATTCAATTAATGGGATTAAATCTCTTAAGGCTAGGTTAGGGGAAACTAAAATAAAAATAGGAGAACAAAGACTCGTTTGGCTTTGTACCTAGACAAGATAGTCTAGCATCCCGTAAAAGAGGATCTTTTTTTTTATTTATGATTCATCATCCCATATTATTTGTGAAATAGATCAGTAAATAGATCAGTAGTGGAAGGTATCAATTTCAATATCGGTGTCTGTACAAATCTCATTAACAAACAATCAAGTTACATATGTAACAAATCCATTTTCTTTGAACCTCAGTTTTAGGTATTTCGTCTTTGGCTCTAATGAATTATTGTAAATCTATTATTGTAAATCTATGTAACAATTCAGACGGGGCAATTCATACATTCTATTTACTTTTTACTTTATGGAAAGATTCTTATGGAAAAATTACAGAAAGATTACTGAACCTCAAGTCAAACAAAATATAACAAAATACCTAAAAAATGAGGAAGGAAATTTTTAGATGTATGTATTTATTATCGTTCTATTTCAGCGACAATGAGGTTTCGATTTTCGTGAAAAAGATTTATGATCTTTAAAATTTTTTAAATTAAAATATTTCACATAGAATATCCATAATTACTTCCAGTAACAATTGTTCAGTCTAAGATACAGAAATCTCCTATTCTTTCGGTTCTTATTTTATCAATCATATGAAAGAATAAGGATCTAAATCTTCTTCACGAAAAAAAACGAAGAGAAATTGGATTTGTTTTTGATCTATCTATTTGCTTTAAATCATTGTTGGTTCAGTTCAAAACGAAACATGGATTTATCTCTCTTATTTATAAGGATCAAATGCGGTTTTTTTTATTGTTTGTAAAACTTTATTCAACTCAAATAATGATGTAATGATGTCGAAGTAGTCAATTTTTTCAATTAAATATTTGTAATGATTTATTATTAGATTAGTCTTTCGTACTTGAAGAAGTATTAGATTGATGAATCTATCCTATTGTGTCACTTGAAGATGCAGATTCAAAAATAACTCATTTATTTTATATTTGTATCCTTTTATTTTTATATAAATTTGATTTTTATAAAAATTTTTATAAATATAAAAATATAAATGTCTATTATATTATGTATTATAAAATATATAATAATATTATATTTTATCATATCTATAATTATTATTCTATTATTATTATACTATTTATATATTATAGATATTCTATTATTATACTATTTATATATTATAGATATATTATAGATAAATTATAGATATTAGAATATCTAATTTTATATTTATATGTAATTTTATAGGTATAAAAGATATAAAAATATAAATCATTTTATAGATAGATAATCTATCTAGATTATAGATATAAGAAGATATAATAAAAAATGTTGCATTCATACAATAAAATACGGGATTAAGTTGAATTCTTGATGAGACATCTTCAGAAAAATATCTACACATCCATAAAAAAAAAGAAACAAGTATAGATTACTATGTACCGACTAAAACAATGACTATTCATGGTTCCATAATTGAATCAATTACATACCGGCTCCAAACTAGAGGAATGTTATGGTAAAACTTCGTTTGAAACGATGTGGTAGAAAGCAACGTGCGACTTGAAGGACATGATCAGTTGTGGATTTTTACACCCACCATTTTTTTATATTCAAATTTTATTATATAGTTATATAGGAATGAAGGTGCTCTTGGCTCGACATCGTTTGTTCTGCTCCACTAGAAGAACCCCTCTTTTCTTTTTTTGTTGGGTTGTAATGTAAATAGTACATGATGGAGCTCGAGTAGAAAGTATTGATTCATTTCTCGGGGGCAAGGATCTAGGGTTAGTGCCAATCAAGAAGTTGGAAATACTTTGTAAGTATATCTTCGATAAAGGATACAATTCAAGCAAGTTTAAAATCCAAAAAGAAAATTTGTTTGAATTTGTAGAACACTTTCAATCAAAAGTGTATCGTGCGGGAATCAACCGTTCGTATGATTCTTTGATAAAAATAAATCACAAAAAAAAGGTATGTTGCTGCCATTTTGAAAGGATTAAGGATCATCGAAGTAATGTCTAAACCCAATGATTTAAAACAGAAATAAAGGATCCCGGAACAAGGAAACACCGTTTTCAATTGTCTCAAAAACTAGGATTAGGATCAGAATGACGAATACAATAGATTTTAAACGAGACAAACAAAAAGGGGGTTAGAGACCGCTCAATAAATGAAATGCCTAAGGGTTGTCCTTTGAGCTATTTGAGAGTTATCCAACTTGAGTTATGAGTACGAATGATTTTATACTTTTGGGGAAAGAAGAACAAAAAAAAGGACTTAAATTAAATCATAGTCTAATGAATTTGATGATTTTATAGATCTATTTGCCATTGGAATTCTATACATCGACATAACTTTGAATCATTTTTTCTCGAGCCGTACGAGGAGAAAACTTCTTATACGTTTCTAGGGGGGGGGGGTATTGTTCACCTACATCTATCCCAATGAGCCGTCTATCGAATCGTTGCAATTGATGCTCGATCCCGAAGAGAAGGAAGAGATCTTCGGAAAGTGGGTTTTTATGATCCGATAAAGAATCAAACTTATTCAAATGTTCCTGCTATTCTATATTTCCTTGAAAAAGGAGCTCAACCTACAGGAACTGTTCATGATATTTCAAAGAAAGCGGAGGTTTTTACGGAACTTCGTCTTAATCAAACGAAATTTAAATTCAATCAATGAAATACAAAAAACGAGGGGGGGATGACTCGTATATAGCTTTGTATAACTTTCTCTACTACTGCCCCTTAATCTATCTTATTGATATAAGATGGATAGAAAAAAGATCAAGTGAATAGATGAAGGAATTATATCTAGAAATATAAAATTCTGA